ATGTATTTTACGTGTAAACGGAAGATACTTACTGGAAAATTATAGTTTTATTAGAAAGGTTAATATATGTATATAATAAATATAGCATCTTTAATAATAAAAGATATTTAGCGAAAACATAGATCATCTTATAATAATAATACATTTGTAGTTTATATAAATCTTTGGGAAAAAAATATAAAATATTAAATACAAGTATTACAATAATAAAACAAAAAAAAAGAAAACCATAATGCATTTTATTAAATATATATAATAATATCTCTATACTTTAAATATATAAGAGACGCATCTATAATATTTATATACATGTGAATATAGTATAATTAAACTTTTAATTTATTATTTAACTTTTTTAAAGATTTAAAAAAAAAAAAGTTAAATAATAAGTGATAGTTTACATATAAAAGTTTTATTCTGACTTAATAATTTAAGGAACAATATAAATATATGTTTAAAATTAAGAAATATAATAGCAGTAAATAAAATTATACAACTTAAATAGGTATAGAAATTTAATAAATAATCGAAGAATTATGTGCCAGCATTTGCGGTTATACATAAGATTATATAAATGTTAAAGGTTAAAGTAAAGATTGATAATATAAGTGTAAAAATACGAGTAACAACAGGTGAAATTGGTTTATTTTAGGTAAGCAAAAATCTATATTACGAGATTTAATCAGAGACCAGGATTAGATACCCTGTTATATAAAAACTAAATATATTTACCTGAGTAGTAAATTTGTGAAACTAAAAGAATTTGGCGGTATTTTATAAATTAGAGGAATATGTTAAGTGAATGATAGCCCACGATAGACTTCACATTTTTAAAAACTTATGTATTGTTGTTGGTAGATAAAATTGAAAGGTTTTTTCGTTTTATAGAATAAATGAAGACAAATCATAGTGTAGTGAATAAAAATGATTATAATGTATTACAATTTTTAAAAATAATAGATATTTTAAAGTATTATAAAATTGAAACAGGATTTATTAGTAAAATTATAAAATATTTTATAGTGTGAATGTAAATTAAAATATGTACACATCGCCCGTCGCTCTTAAATATAAGATAAGTCGTAACAAAGTAGGCCTATTGGAAAATAGGCCTTGAAAGAAAAGTAGACCTTGAATTATAAGGGGTTCATTTACATTGAATAAATCTATAGTAGTTATAGTATTTTTATAAGAATATATTAATCAAATGAAAGTTATAAGATTTAAAGTAAATTAATAAAATAAGAAAATAAAATAAACTGTGAAGGAGAAAAAGTTATGAGATAATAATTTACCTTTTGTATAAGGGTTAAATTAAATTTAGTTAATTAAAATATTCCCGAAGTGAAGAGGAATATTTGTTTTATATAAATTTATTGAATTAAGTTTAAAAAATGGCAAATAGAAATGAAACATTAACGGTCTTTAAGATATCTGGTTATTAAAATTAAATAAATTAATAGTTGAGATTGTTGAGTAAACTTTAAGTAAGATATTTTAATTATAAATCTTAAAGGGTAAGCTTTTAAGGAAGTATTGTGGCTAAAAACTAAATTTAAAATATAAGGCTTAAGAATAGCTTAATAAAAAGGTTACACTTTTATTAAATTGATTAATATTTAATTGAAGTTATGTAATGAAAAAATTAATTTATTATAGTTTAAAAAGTAAAATTATACTGTTTAAATTAGTAAGAAAAGAAATATAGAAGAAGTAAATAGGAAGGGTAAAGATAATGAATTCGGCAAAAATTTTTTAGACTGTTTAACAAAAACATTTCTTTTAGGTTCTGTTTAAAAGTAAAATCTGCCCACTGTAAAATATAAAGGGCCGCGGTATTGTGACCGTGCAAAGGTAGCATAATCATTAGTTTTTTAATTGAAAAATGGAATGAATGATTAAACTAAAAAATACTTTATTAAAGTTTAAAAATTGAAATTAGAGTTTAAGTGAAAATACTTAAGTGATTTTAGTAGACGATAAGACCCTTTAGATCTTTATTTGAATAATTATACTAGAGAATAGCGGTGTGAGTAGAGATAAAGCAAATTTTGTTGGGGTAACATAAGAATATAAAAAATTTCTTAAATATAATAAAAGATTGTTAATGATTTAGCTAATTTTTAAAATTTAAAAAGTTACCTAAGGGATAACAGCGTAATTAATTTAGAGAGTTCATATAGAAAAATTAGATTGCGACCTCGATGTTGAATTAAGGTGCCTTATAGGGGCAGTATTTTAAAGAAGGTGGTTTGTTCAACCATTAAATTCTTACATGATTTGAGTTCAAACCGGCGTGAGCCAGGTTGGTTTCTATCTTTAAATAAAGAAAAATTGCTTAGTACGAAAGGATTAGCAATTAATAAAAGTTGTAACAAATTAATTTGGCAGACAAGTGCGTAGGATTTAGGATCTTAATATAAATTTGTAAAATTTAATTAATAAGGGTTTTTAAGTGCGAAAGTAATTTATAAGCAGTTAATAATTTATGTGTGTAAAACTTTATCTTATTTATTAATTATTTTAGGTTTATTGGTGAGAGTGGCTTTTATTGTTTTAGTTGAGCGTAGGGTGTTAGGTTATATTCAGTTACGAAAAGGTCCTAATAAGGTTGGAATAATGGGGGTACTTCAATCAATCGGGGATGCAGTAAAACTTTTTAGAAAAGAGCAGTTTTTTCCATTTAATAGAAATGCATGGATATATACGTTATCCCCCATTTTTATATTTGTGATTGTTTTGTTAATATGAATAATTGCTCCTAGAATATCTGAGTATAGAGGAATGGAAGTAGGGGTGGTTTTATTTTTTTGTTATAGTAGCTTTGTAATTTATGGGATGTTTGGGGGAGGATGGGCGTCTAATTCAAAGTATGCTATATTAGGGGCTATGCGAGGAGTAGCTCAGGCAGTGTCTTATGAGGTTTCATTAATACTTTATTTTTTAGTTTTAGTGGTTATGATAGGGACTTTAGACTTAAGAAGTTATATAAATTTACGGAGTACATTAAGTGTATTAATTATATTTTTACCTATGGTATTGATTTGAGTTAGATTAATAATAGCAGAGACTAATCGTACTCCTTTTGATTTTGCTGAAGGTGAATCAGAGCTTGTATCAGGGTTTAATGTGGAATATAGAAGAGGTGGATTTGCTTTATTATTTCTAGCTGAATACGCTGGTATTATTTTTATGAGTTATTTAATGATTTGAATATTTTTTGGTGGGGAGATACATTTACTAGTTGTAAGAATGATGGGAATTTTAGTGTGTTTTATATTTATTTGAGTGCGTGGTAGATTTCCTCGTTTACGGTATGATAAATTAATAGAGTTGGCTTGAAAAAGATATCTTCCTTTATCTTTATGTTATTTTATATTAATTTATGGTTTGAAAGTTTGGTTATAGCAAAGACTTGAAGATTAAGCTTAGAAATATTAATTTTTAATTCACGAATTCTGAGAATCAAGGGGCGGTTCTTAGGATAATGTGGGTAAATAGGGTATTAATCTAAATTTAGAGGTATTAATTTTTAATGCACGAATTCTGAGAATCAAGGGGCGGTTCTCAGGATAATGTTGGTAAATAGGGTATTAATCTAAATTTAGAAATATTAATTTTTAATGCACAAATTCTGAGAATCAAGGGGCGGTTCTCAGGATAATGTGGGTAAATAGGGTATTAATCTAAATTTAGAGGTATTAATTTTTAATGCACGAATTCTGAGAATCAAGGGGCGGTTCTTAGGATAATGTGGGTAAATAGGGTATTAATCTAAATTTAGAGGTATTAATTTTTAATACACGAGTTCTGAGAATCAAGGGGCGGTTCTCAGGATAATGTTGGTAAATAGGGTATTAATCTAAATTTAGAAATATTAATTTTTAATGCACGAATTCTGAGAATCAAGGGGCGGTTCTCAGGATAATGTGGGTAAACAATAAAGAAATTTATTATTTGCAGGGGGGGAATTCGAAATTTTGAAAGTGAAGAAAATTGTTAAAGGTTTAATACTTTATTAAATATTTTCAAGATACTCACTTTAATTTAAGTTAAACAATTTAAAATATATTAAATTAGGAAGTTGCAGTAAGTAAATTTAATTAACAATAATAAGTTTAGATGTAGCAACAAATTATACATATATATATATATATATATACTTTTATTTCAGAGATGGCTTATAGAAAGTATAATATTTTATTAGTAAAATTTAGGAGTAAGTTATATAAATGTTTAGTAGATTAATTTAAAATATTATTTATAATTAGTTTATAAAAAAAAGTTAAATAAATTAAATTATAAGAGTTTAAATTATTAAATAGAATTAACTAGTTTTCTAAATAGTGGATAAGATGATATTATTTACAGTTTCTTATTATTATTATTTAAAAATAGTCTTATTTTTAGGTTTAATAAAATAAGTAAAGGACTAATAAAGAAGAATAAAAAATATAAAAGTGAACAACTTTGTCCAAGAAAGATAAAAGGGGGTTCGACTGGGCAGGCTCCAATTCATGTTAGGAGACCAACATTAAATGGAAAAAATCAGAAGTAGACCTTTGATACAAGAAAGTTTTTATTTCCTATAATATTATGAAATTTAGTTAATGGTAAACTAAAAAGAATTAAAATTGACAAGAGAAGACATACTACTCCTCCTAATTTATTTGGGACTGACCGAAGAATTGCGTAAGCAAATAAAAAATATCACTCTGGTTGAATATGAGGTGGTGTTATTAATGGATTTGCTGGGATAAAGTTTTCAGTGTCGTTAAAAATAAGAGGAAAAGTAAGGCATACTTGAATTAGGGCAGAGAATAAAATTAAGGCTCCTAATATATCTTTAAAAGTAAAAAACGGGTGAAAGGAGATTTTATTGAAATTAGAATTTAGGCCTAGTGGGTTGTTTGAACCTGTTTGATGGAGAAATAGTAGATGAATTAATATTATTCCGAGAATAATAAATGGGACTAAAAAATGAATTATAAAAAAGCGCGTTAATGTAGCTTTACTAACAGCAAACCCCCCCCAAATTCATTGAACTAATTGAGTGCCAAAGTATGGAATGGCAGATACTAGGTTAGTAATAACTGTGGCGCCTCAAAAAGATATTTGACCCCAAGGAAGAACATAGCCTATAAAGGCGGCTCCCATAACTAATAAAAGGAGAATAACTCCAATATTCCATGTAGGGGTAAGGAAAAAAGAGGAGTAATAGATACCTCGCCCAATATGTAAGTAAAGAGTGATAAAGAAAAAAGAAGCTCCGTTTGCATGAATTAGTTGAATAATTCAACCGTTGTTAATATCTTTAATAATATGAACAACTCTATGGAAAGAAGAAGCTATGTCATTAGAATAGTGTATGGCTAGAAATAGGCCTGTAATAATTTGTGTGATTAAACATATTCCTGCTAAGGACCCTATATTTCATCAATATGAGATATTAATCGGGGCTGGTAAATCAATTAGAGCATTATTTAGAATTTTAATTATAGGATTATTTTTACGTGCAATCATTAACAATTATTGAAGCAAATATTATTTTAATAAATATTTAATGTATAATTAGATAATGATTTATAAAATAATTAATTTAACTTCATAGTTAAAGAACGTATTGGTCCTCTATTTGTAAGTACACAAAAGACTACAATAATTAAGGTGAGTAAGAGAAGAAAAAACATCATAAATACAATTCATATAGAATGTGAGTAGACATTAAAAATTGAAGTTAAAATATTAATAAATGGTTTATTCATAGTATTAGTTTCAATTAAATTAATTTTAAGTCTAAAAAAAATGCTTATTATTAAAAGAATAAATCTGAGAAGTAAAATTATTTTATTTGATAGTAAAAGTTGTAGAGGAGTTATAACAGAATTATTAGGTGTAAGTCTTACAATATACGAAAATAGGACCATTATGCCTCCAATAAAAATTAAAAAAAGGATTATTGAAAAAATGGGGGAATAAGAGAGTAGCTTTATAGACAAACAAATACATAAAGTTTGAGTGATAATTAAAATAATAAACACAATAGGAGACGAAGAAGACAATATTGAAATTGAGAGTAGAAGTATAACTAAAAGTATTCATGATATACGCTAAAACTTAAAATAGTTTATTAAAACAACAGCTTTGGGAGCTTTAGATAATATAGTATTATATTTTTTTAGAAGATTAAATAGCTTTATTCTAATTTTTGAATTACAAAATCAATATTTTATTTTAAATTATATAATCTTAAATTACAGGTCAACTGTGTATTATATAAGAGGAAGTTGGTGATTAAATTTATGAGTTATTGGTAATAGTTTTTATAATATGTTTTTTAATAGGAGGTTTAAAAATAAGAAAAGAATTGAAACATTTGTTAATAGTGTTGTTAAGACTAGAGTTTATAATATTAATATTATTTGCTTTATCTGTGGTAGTTAGAGTCCAATTTATGGGTGTTTACTTATTTATTATTTTATTAATTTTTGGTGTATGTGAAGGGGCTTTAGGGTTGACTTTACTAGTAGTATTGGTACGCAAAATTGGGGGGGATTATTTAAATATTTTTGGGTTATTAATGTAGTATTGTAAATTGGGGGTTAAAAAATTTAAGTAGAATAATAATTGACTTTAGATGTTTGAAGCTGAAATTAATTTATTTAATGATAAAAGGATTAGTTTATATTTTTACTTATTCAATTTTTATTATAGTATATATAAGAAGGTTTAATTGGGTGGTTTTAGGTTTTTTTTTATTAAGAATTATAAGTATATTTTTAATACAATTTCCTTTATGAGAGCCTTATAGGGTTTTAAGAAGTGTAGTTTCATTAGATTATTTATCTATTTGTTTAACAGTATTAAGTCTATTCTTAATGTTTGTTATAGCTTTAGCAAGACATGGAATTTTTATTAATAATAACTTTAAAAAGATTTATGCATGGGCTTTGGTAATTTTAACATTTATTTTATTAGGTAGATTCATGTGTAGAAATTTTCTTTTATTTTACTTTATATTTGAGGTAAGCCTTTTACCTACGTTAGTAATTATTTTAGGTTGAGGGGTTCAGCCCGAGCGTATGCAAGCTGGGATTTATTTTATTATATACACTTTGTTAGTATCTCTTCCATTATTGGTTGTATTAATAAAATTAAGAGGAGATTATTTAGGAGTAGAAATAGGAGACTTGCTTTATTTAGGAGTAGTAAAAGAATTTGGGTATTGAGTAGAAAAAATAATTATATTAATTATTTTAATAGCTTTCATGGTTAAATTACCTGTTTTTATAATACATTTGTGGTTGCCAAAAGCTCATGTAGAGGCCCCGGTGGCTGGGTCAATAATTTTGGCTGGGGTATTGTTGAAGTTAGGGGGTTATGGGATTTATCGTATTTTTATAAAATTTATAAATGTTACTTATAGCATTGGAGCATTTTTTTTTAGATTAAGCCTTGCAGGGGCCATTATTGTTGGATTAGTTTGTTGTAGTTTAAATGATATAAAATCTTTAGTAGCTTATTCTTCAGTTGCTCATATGGGTTTAGTTATTTGTGGATTATTTAGAGGAAAATTATGTGGAATATTGGGAGCTGTAGTTCTTATGCTTGGGCATGGATTAGGGTCGTCAGGTTTATTTTGTTTTGTAAATTTAATATATGAGCGAAGAGGTAGCCGAAGAATATTTTTAAATAAGGGGATAATAAGAGTTTTACCTATTTTTGCCTTAGGATTATTTTTTCTTAGATGTGCTAATATTTCTGCACCTCCAACAATAAATTTTTTAGCAGAAATTATGTTAATAGTAAGAATTTTAAGTTTTGAGTTTAAATTAATTATGATTTTTGTAGTAGGATCCTTTCTTGGAGCTGTGTTTTCAATTTATATATATTCTTATAGACAACATGGTTTAAATTATATTACGTTAGAAAGTGCAGTAGGAAGAAAATTAATTGAATACCATATAGTTTATATTCATATTATAGCAGTAAATGCATTAGTATTAGGATTGAAGTTGTTTTTTGTTATTTAAATTTTAAATGTAGCTTATATAGTTTAAGAAGAAAAATTTAAGAATGTGGAGCTTTAGATAAAAAATTTTTGTAAGCAATTAAATTTAAAAATTTTTGATTAAGAATAGCCTCTTATTTTTTAGTGTACAGAATATTTTTGTTAGTTATAAGAGTATTGTTTTTAATAATCAGAATTTATATATATATATTCTCAAAAGTAGTTGTGTTAGAATGGGAAGTTACTAAAATTGAAGCTTTAGGAATTTATTATACAATTTTATTAGATTGAATTAGTATGTCGTTTAGAAGTGTAGTAATGATAATTTCTTCTTTAGTTTTTATATACTCTTATTCTTATATAGGAGAAGATAGTTCACCCGTTCGGTTTATTATATTAATTGGTTTATTTGTTTTATCTATGTTATTAATAATTCTTAGACCGAATCTAGTGAGTATTCTTTTAGGATGGGATGGACTAGGTTTAGTGTCATATGGTTTAGTAATTTATTATCAAAATACTAAGTCTGCAAATGCTGGCATAATTACTATTCTGTCTAATCGTTTGGGAGATATTGCTATCTTAGTAAGAATTGCTTGAGTTATTAATTATGGTAGTTGAGATTTTATATTTATTGAGGTTTTAAATAAAAAAACCACTAGATTTATTTTAGGGTTAGTAGTTTTAGCAAGAATAACGAAAAGAGCTCAAATACCTTTTTCTGCTTGACTACCTGCCGCTATGGCAGCTCCGACTCCTGTATCAGCATTAGTTCATTCATCTACATTAGTAACAGCTGGGGTTTATATGTTAATTCGGTTTAGAGTTTTATTGGGAGTTAGAAGGGTACTATTTTATATTAGTTTATTAACTTTGTTAATATCAGGGTACGGGGCGTTATTCGAGTATGATCTAAAAAAAATTATTGCTTTATCAACTTTGAGACAGCTTGGTGTAATGATACTATCTTTATCTATTGGTTTGTGGGAATTAGCTTATTTTCATTTAATTAGTCACGCCATATTTAAATCACTATTATTTTTATGTGCCGGGGCTTTTATTCATTTATTAAGTGATACACAGGATATTCGTGGGTTAGCTGGGGTTCTTAAATCTTCTCCTTTATCTATACTATATTTTGTAGGAAGAAGATTATCCATCTGTGGGTTTCCATTTCTTGCTGGGTTTTATTCGAAGGATTTAATTTTAGAGGAGCATTTTTTTTTAGAGTCTCCATTGTTTGGATGGTCACTTCTAATAATGGGAGTGTTATCAACTTTTTTTTATTCAGCTCGATTAATTTTTTATTTAAGTATTAAGAGAACCTTAATTAGAGTGATTCTAAGATTTGATAGAGATTTATGGTTATTTATTTCAATAAGAGGATTATTTTATATTTCTGTGATTATTGGTTCTTTAATAGTTTGAAGTAGTTTGGCTCCTTTAGTATCAGTAATTCATATTTTTCTTAAAACCCTTGTGTTGGGTTTAGGGGGTAGCCTAGGTGGATTTATTTTATTTAAAATGATTAAAAGAAATATAGAAGGCGGTTTAGGTGTATTTTCAGTATTTAATTTAATTAATTTAACAAATATATTTTTTGGCAATATATGATTTTTATATTATTTGAGTACTTTTAATGTAATTAGCAAGATTAAGTTAGGTTTAACTTATTTAAAGCTTATGGACATAGGTTGAGTAGAGTATTATGGGGGTCAAGGGGGTATAACTGTTGTGATAAAAATATCCACTTTAGTTGACAAATGAGGTGTCTTATATATTAAATTATATTTATTTTTATCTTTTACTTTAGTAATAGTAATGCTATTATAAAGTTTAACTTTAGTAGCTTAATAAGAGCATAGGAGTGAAGATCCTAGGGTGAATTATTTTCCTTAAGTAAGTTTTAGTACAACTTTGTGCTGTTGATATCCAGCATCTCTGCAATGAAAAAGCAGTATTTTGATAAACTCTCAAAGGAGAAAGAAAAATGGAATTTAACCACTTATACTTTAAGTTAGCGGCTTAAGTATGAGCATCTTTTTTCTTTAAATAGTTATATTAAGTTATAACTTAATACTATTAACAGTAGTATTCTATATTTAGATTTATTTAAATAAGGCTTAAATAAATAAGCTAAGATTAAGTCGAAATTAATATTGAGGGATCAATTCTTATAAAACAGATCTTAGTAGATACTTATTGAATGCAACCCAATTGTTATGTTTAACTACTGTTCTAAAGTTAATTTAATCATTTTAAGGCACCTTCATTTCACTCAAATAAAAGACCAATTAGAAGAATGGATATCAATAAGATTGTTGTCGTATTAATATACCCAAAGGAACTTAGGTAAGTAATTAAGGGAATGGGAAGAATTAAAGTTACTTCAATATCAAAGATTAGGAAGATCACTGAGATTAAGTAGAATTTAATGGAAAATGGGGTTCGTGCCGATGAGTATGGGTCAAAGCCACATTCAAATGCATATCTTTTATTACGAGAGAAAGAATGTTTTTTAAAAAGAAAAGAATTTATGCAAAATAAAATAATTGTTAAAATAACAGCCAATGTAATTATATATATAATTGTATACTCTTAAAATAAAGATCTTTTAATTGGAAGTTAAATATATAAAATTATACTAAGTATAAACATTAAATTGGCTTATAAAATAAAGTTTAGAGTAATAAAAATTGGATATTTAATTTTAACTTCCTCATCAATATATATTAATGTATAAAAAAATTCAAACAATATCAACAAAATGTCAATATCAAGCTGCGGCTTCAAATCCAAAATGATGTGTCTTAGAAAAATGAGCTTTGGCCATTCGAATAGAAGTAAAAATAAGAAAAGATGAACCAATTAGAACATGTAGGCCGTGGAAACCGGTGGCAACAAAGAAAGAGGCTCCGTAAATTGAGTCTGCAATACAAAAAGAGGCTTCAACGTATTCGAGTGCTTGTAAGATTGTGAAATAAATTCCTAGAATGATTGTTAGAATAATAGCTTGATTTATTTGAATAAAATTATTTTCTATTAATGCATGATGGGATCATGTAATTCTAACACCAGAAGAAAGAAGAATAATAGTATTTAGGAGAGGAACTTGTGTTGCATTAAATGTTGAGATGCCAAGTGGTGGCCAGATTAACCCTAATTCGCAAGTAGGCGATAGGCTTCTATGAAAAAATGCTCAAAAAAAAGAAAAAAAGAATATTACTTCAGAAATAATAAAAAGAATTATACCTCAACGTAATCCTTTTATAACATAGCGTGTATGTAATCCTTGAAAGGTTCTTTCACGTGATACATCTCGTCATCATTGGAATAAAGCACAAGCTAAAGTGAGGCAGCTTAAAATAATAAGGTTAGTGGAGGCAGTCATAAATCATTCTGATAGGCCTGAAACTAAAGAAAGAACTGTAAATGAACCTAAAATTGGTCAAGGGCTTATGTCAATTAAGTGAAAGTAGTGATTACTTTTTGTTAGCATAATTAAATATGAAAGTTAAAAGAAAAATAAATATATATAGTTGTGGTTAAGTTATTCTACAATATTAAATTACTTCAGAGGAATAAAGTGTGGATAAAATTGTGAATACATATGCTTGAATAATAGCAACTGCTGATTCAAGGGTAAGTAGAGCAATTTGAAGGGTAATTATAATATAAACTATAGAAGAATTAGATAGAAAGTTGGTTTGGTCACCAAGTAGAGAGAGAAGAAGATGTCCGGCAATTATATTAGCAGAAAGACGAACAGTTAAAGTTCCTGGGCGGATTAAATTGCTTACACTTTCGATAATTACTATAAATGGTATAAGGACGTTAGGTGTTCTTAAAGGAACTAAATGAGCTAATATAAATTTTGTATTCTTAATTCATCCATATAATATAAATGATAACCATAGCGGAAGGGCTAAGGTTAAAGCTATAGCAAGATGGCTTGAAGCAGTAAAGATATAAGGAAATAGCCCTAAAAAATTATTTAGGCAAATTACAAAAAATAAAGAAACAAATAAAAAAGTTCTTCCTTTTAATTGGGGGTTATTGATAATAACTTTTAGTTCATTAAATAAAGGGTTGAGGACTATTGTAAAAAGCAAATTTCTTCGTCTTTTAGAAAATCAAAAGATTCTAGGTACGATAGAAATAAAGATAAAAGAACTAAATCAGTTTGAGAACATATAGGTTGATGAGCAAGGATCAAATCTGGAAAAAAGATTAGTTATCATGATCATTTATTAAAGACAGGGGTAGAATAAGGCATATTTAAGAGAAAATTTAATTTAGATGAAGTAAAGTTATATAGTTTACATGATATTATGAGAAGGGAGATAATAAACATTATTAATAAAATAATTCAATTTATAGCAGATATTTGTGGTATAAAAGAATATACGTGGTATATTTTAGGTTTGACATTTCTATATTTTAAATTAAATTAATTCTTTCATTAAAAATAAGTGTAATTTTATTATTAAGTGGTTTAAGAGACCAGTGCTTACTTTCAGCCATTTAATGAGATTAAATGGGCTATAAAAATTATAAGTTTAAGAAGAAAAGTTTATAATTCATTTTTTAAATGAATTAAAGTTAAGTGATTCAACAGCAATAGGTATAAAACTGTGATTAGACCCACAGATTTCTGAACATTGACCAAAAAATAGTCCTGGGCGATTTGAGGAGAATCTGGATTGATTTAGGCGACCAGGAATTGCATCTGATTTTACACCAAAGCTAGGTAAAGCCCAAGAATGAAGAACATCAGATGAGGAAATTAATAAACGAATTTGTGTGTTAAGCGGGATTGATATAAAATTATCTACATCAAGAAGGCGAGCATTCTGTGGTAGGGAGTATCTAATAAATGAATCAAATTGAACATTAGAAAAATCAGTGTATTCATATGATCAATATCATTGATGTCCTAGGATTTTAATAGTAATAGAAGGAGATAAAACTTCATCTAATATATAAAGTAGATGAATTGATGGAACTCCAATTAAAATTAAAATAAAAGTTGGAGAAATAGTTCAAAAAATTTCTAGATTATGGGATTCAATAAGAGATGAGTTAAAGGTGATGGAAGTAGTTGATGTTAAAACATTTAAAAGTACTACAGTTGTAATGACAATAATAATTAATATTGTGTGGTCATGAAAAAAGATTAATTCTTCTATAAGAGGAGAAGAGGCATTTTGAAAGGTAAAACTAGAAATAGATGGTATTTTTAAAAGAAACAAAGTTTCTTGTTTGAATCTTAAATTCAATACACTAATCTGCCATATTAAATAGTTAAGAAAATTAAAATAATATTTTAGTAATTTCAGAATATGTATGGCTAGAGGGAGGAGTATTGTAAAGTCATTCAATATTAGAGGAATTAAAACAATTAAATAAGACTAATCGTTTAGATGAGAAAGCTTCTCAAATGATTACTATTAAGATAAATGTAGATATAAGAGAAATATAGCTTCCTAAAGAAGAAATTATGTTTCAAGAAGTGAAGGAGTCAGGGTAGTCTGAGTATCGACGTGGCATTCCGTTAAGTCCTAGGAAGTGTTGTGGGAAAAAAGTCAGGTTTACTCCGATAAACATGAGAATAAAATGAGATTTTAGTCATGAGACATTTAGAGATAGGCCTGTAAATAATGGAAATCAGTGAATAAGACCCGCCATAATGGCGAAAACGGCTCCTATTCTTAACACATAATGAAAATGAGCTACAACATAGTAAGTGTCATGAAGAACGATATCAATAGATGAGTTAGCTAAAACAATTCCAGTAAATCCTCCGACTGAAAAAAGAAACACAAATCCTAGACTTCAAAGAAGGGTAGGGGTAATATATAGGTTTGAATTTTGAATGGTAGCAATTCAGCTAAAGATTTTTACTCCTGTAGGAATGGCAATAATTATAGTAGCTGTAGTAAAATAAGCTCGTGTATCTACATCTATACCTACAGTAAACATATGATGAGCTCATACAATAAATCCTAGGGCTCCAATAGCTGTTATAGCGTAGATTATACCTAATTGACCGAATGTTTGTTTTTTCCCTCTTTCGAATGAGATTGTATGGGAAATTATACCGAAACCTGGAAGAATAAGAATGTACACTTCAGGATGTCCAAAAAATCAGAAGAGATGTTGATAAAGAATAGGATCCCCTCCTCCTGCAGGGTCGAAAAAAGATGTATTTAAGTTTCGATCAGTAAGAAGTATGGTAATTGCTCCTGCAAGAACAGGAAGAGATAATAGAAGAAGAATTGCAGTGATAAATACAGATCATACAAATAGTGGGAGTTGGTCCCACGATAATCCAGGAGTTCGTATATTAATTACAGTTGTAATAAAATTGATAGCCCCTAAAATAGACGAGGCCCCGGCTAAATGGAGTCTAAAAATACTCAAATCAACAGAACTTCCAGCATGAGCAATATTAGAAGAGAGAGGGGGATAAACTGTTCATCCTGTTCCTGCCCCTCTTTCGACAAGTCCGCCCACCAGAAGAAGGGAAAGAGAGGGGGGAAGAAGCCAAAAGCTTATGTTATTAAGTCGTGGGAATGCTATGTCTGGAGCTCCAATTATTAAAGGAACAAGTCAGTTGCCAAATCCACCAATTATAATTGGTATAACTATAAAGAAAATCATGATGAAGGCATGAGCTGTTACTATAACATTGTAAGTTTGATCATCTCCAATAAATGGTCCTGGTTGGCCTAATTCTAGGCGAATAATGATACTGAAGGAGGATCCAAGGAAGGATGCTCATATTCCTAGAATAAAATATAAAGTTCCGATGTCTTTATGATTTGTCGAGAAGATTCAGCGTATAAATAGAATGGCTGAATAAGGCATTAAACTGTAAATTTAATGATAGTTATAAAATAACTTTTTATTATGATGAAATTAGTTTAATAAAAAATAGAGAGTTGCAAATTCTCAGATAAAGGTGTTTATTTCTTTAGGCTTAAATTTATAGAAAGGATTTTAAATAAAAGATAGAGGTTATAAAATTATTTATAATATTGATTTTGAAGATCAGCAGTTTTATTAACTTAAACCAATTTAATTAGGTTAATAAAACTGCTATTGGGAAAAAAATGTTACCTAAAATTCTTAAGATTGAAAATAAAATTAATTTTAGTTTAAAATTATATGATACAGAATTTATAGTTGAAATATTTCAGTTAAGAAGAATAAAAGAAGTATAAATTGTCCGTAGATAAAAATAAAGGGAAATAAAAGAAGATAAAATTAAAATGCTAATAATTAATTTAAAAATGTCTCTATTAAAGAAGATGAAAATGGAAATAATTTTTATTGAAAATCCTAGAAATGGGGGTATTCCAGCTAAAGATAAAAAATTAGAAATAAATATTAATTTAAATATTTTTTCTTTAAGTAAAAAAGGGGAAGAAACTCTTACGATATTAAATTTATAAAGGAAAAGAATAACTGAAAGACTAATAAATGTGTAAAAACACATGTATATGACCCAGAATATATTTCTACATAGAATTAGACAGAGTAATCAAGCAGAATGAAGAATAGATGAGTAAACTAAAATAAATTTAAAATTAAATTGGTTAATTCCACCAAGCATACCGACTAAAGCGGATAGCATAATTGATCAAATTAAAATTCTTCTGTTGAGATATATAAGAAGGGTAAAAGGGGCTAATTTTTGTCAGGTCATTAGGAGAATAGAAGGAATTCATTCTCTAAAATTAATTACTTGGGGAAATCAAAATTGCAGAGGGGCTATTCCTGCTTTAAAGATTAAACTAGCTGTAATAATCAATTCTGTAAACATGTTAAGAGAGAGATAAGAGTTTATTATGCTTAAAAAAATAAAAAAAATTATTAGAGATGAAGCAATAGCTTGAAAAATAAAGTATTTAATTGTAGCTTCTATTGATTTAGACTTAAATTTAGAGATAAGAATTGGGGCTATTCTTATCAAATTAATTTCTAATCCTATTCAAGCTGATACTCAAGAGGAGGAAGATATTGCGATGAGTGTACCAAAGAATAAAGAGGGGTAGATAAAAAGTATTTTATAATTAAAGAATATTTAAAAGAAGAGATGATGGAAACTCTATAGGCGGGGTATGAACCCGCAAGCTTTATTAGCTTATCTTTTAAATGTAATTAGGTGTATGTTGGCACATTAAATTTTGAGTTTAGGGGAAGTAAATTAAATTATAAATTACAAATTAATAGTGATAATTTTTAGTTATATAAAATATTCCATCAGAATATACCTTTAGATTCAGGCACACTATT